TCCGCCTATTCTTTCTAGTCGAGCCTCTCGGTCTGTCATTATACCCCGAGAGGTAGAAAGAATTACAACTCCCATCCCGCCTAAAATTCTAGGAATTCTTTGATAGTTAGAATAGATTCGGAGACCCGGCCGACTTATCCGTTTTAAATTTAAAAGATTTCGATAAGTACTTTTCCTATTCCTTCTATGTCGTAGGGTTAAAACCAAAAAATATTTGTTGTTTTCTCGATGTTTTCTCACGTTTTCGATAAAACCCTCTCGTAAAAGTATTTTCACAATACTTTGGCTGATATTAGTAGATGCTACTCGAACCAGGCTTTTTCTATACATATCGGCATTTCGTATAGAGGTTATTATGTCAGCAATAGTATCACTACCCATGATTAATTAAAATGATTGGTGCCTCCAAATTTGGATATAATCAACATGCTTTTTTACGTATTTTTTTTTTTTTTTACGTATTTTTTTTTTAGAAATTATGAATATTCATTTTGAAAGGTATATACGTGAGACAAAATCTACTAAATGAATCTTAATCTATTTATTTTAAATACCCTACTATAACCTATAACCATATCGTGGTCTCGTTTTATAATACCTCGGGAGCTAATGAAACTATTTTAGTAAAATTGAACTGTCTCAATTCTCGGGCAATCGCACCAAAAACTCGAGTTCCTTTTGGATTTCCTTCTTGATCAATCACAACTGCAGCATTGTCATCATATCGTATTATCATACCGTTGTCACGTTTAAGTTCTTTACAAGTACGTACAATTACAGCTCTGACCACTTCTGATCTTTCTAGAGGCATGTTTGGAACTGCGTCTTTGATCACAGCAACAATAACGTCACCAATATGAGCATATCGACGATTGCTAGCTCCTATGATTCGAATACACATCAATTCTCGAGCCCCGCTGTTATCTGCTACATTCAAATGGGTCTGAGGTTGAATCATATCATTTTATTTTATTTATTTTTTTTTTTGATCTGTTTTTTACAATACAAAGTTCGAAGAAAAAAAGAAATATTATTTGTTCAAAAAAAGAAACCTGCACCCGCTATTTTTAAGGCCTATTTCTTTTTTATCCCGAAATAATGAATTGAGCTCGTATAGGCATTTTAGACGCTGCTATTGAAATAGCCCTTCTGGCTATATTTTCTGTTACTCCACCCATTTCATAAAGGATTCGACCTGGTTTAACAACAGCTACCCAATATTCGGGAGAGCCTTTACCTGAACCCATACGTGTTTCAGCGGGCCTTACTGTAACTGGTTTATCTGGAAATATACGGACCCATATTTTTCCACCGCGACGTGCATTTCGTGTCATTGCTCGTCGACCCGCTTCTATTTGTCTAGATGTGATCCAAGCGGGTTCAAGTGCCTGAAGAGCGTATTTACCAAAACAAATAGTATTACCTCGATAAGACATTCCCTTCATTCTTCCTCTATGTTGTTTACGGAATCTGGTTCTTTTGGGGTTATAGTTGATGGTTTTTTTTGAATTCCATCTCTACTACAGAACCGGACGTGAGAGTTTCTTCTCATCCAGCTCCTCGCGAATAAATCAATTCAAATTCAAGATTTTGAATTCAATTCAGATAGAAAATAATTTGAATTAACTTTAATAATTAATATACTGAATCATGGATTTCATTTAATCTAGATTAAATATATTATTAATTTGTATATCTTGTTTTTATCGATAACTAAATATAAATATATTAAATAACTATTTTTTCTTATATTTATCTATTTTTTATTTATCTATTTTAGAATGTTTTATAATGTTAAAAGAATGTTTTATAATGTTAAAACAAATCTTTCTTTTGTTTTACTCTTTATCGTATTGGATTGACCCAATTTTAGCAATCCAAGAAAATAAAGTTTTCGCGGGCGAATATTTACTCTTTCAATTTCTATTTCAGTTCTCTCATTAGTTCATAATTTTTCCGAATAGATGAATTGGTCTCTGGCCGGTTCCGCCATCCCGATCAATGAATCATTCGAATTCTTTTTCACTAAAATCTTTTGAATTCACAGGTTCCATCGTTCCCATCGCTTCTTAATTAATGGTTAGGTCTGAATTCTACAACGGAGCTATTAGTTTTTGAGTCAATATTCTTAGTCTTTATTGGCTCGAAGCTCTTTATTTTTTGTTCGATGAGCAGATCCATTTAATGATGAATCCGTATTGATGCTTTATTACGCAGATTTTTTCTGAGATGACTCATAGACCTTACATATTGGAATTCTATATCTATATCATCAATATTCTTTATTCTTTTTCTTTCTTTCTCTCATCCTTCCATTTATCCATACCCTTTCTTTTTGATTTCGATTGACAACTTAGAAATTTTTTTAATAAAAAAGATTTCAGTTGCTACAACAATATGACCAATATATCATATCTTGACTGGTTCTTTGGATCCAGATAATACGAACTGATGAGTTGGTTATTACTTCTATAGTTATTTGTTTATACTATGAGGCTGG